ATCGATCGAACACTACTTGCACTACTCGAAAAGGATTCTTCTGTTCAGAAACGAAATGTTCCAAATGTTCCTGGAAATTCTTGCTCCCATTGGACCATTTGTATCTATATGCATATTTGTATCTATATGCATCAGGATCCCGATTCATGGATCTCTCAGTTCCAGAAATAAGAGGATCAAACCATTTCTTCTGACTCTTTTTCAAATTCGATAAATGTTGGTTGATCGTATATTTCATTATAGTTATATGATTCAGAGTATCATTTCCTATTTGATCCCTTTGAATTCCATATTCGAAGTTGCGATCGGATCTATTCATTAAAAAGAATCGATTCGATACATTTCTTATGTACCCATAGGTGCTATATTGGATTTGAATCAGATTTCGGATCAATCTATATTGATTGACTGCCTCCATTATGTTGTTGCTAGCAAATACCGCTGTTTTTAGTTTGGGATCTTCCAACTCATTCCCGCAGTAGATCCGGACCGATTTTTTTCTGATCCTTCGAGAAAAAGATTCATTCTCCTCATAAAAAAGAGGAGGTAGAACCAATAAAGATTTCTTTTTCGATTCATCTCTGGAGTTGAATACCTCATTCAAGAATCTTTTTTGATCCAACCCGTAGGAATCAATAGAAAAGGCAAATCCCCTATGATACACCAGATCTGGCTCGGTTATTGATAGAGTGAATAGATCCGCCATTTCTGGGAATCTCTCTTCTGATTCAAAAAAATCGTGGCGTAACGCGTATCCCCCTTTGTTCCGGTCATGGAATAGATGAAAGAAATCAAAAAATGGATTTTTGTTCAAGAATGAAATCTTATTGGAACTGTCCATATCCGGTTCATCCTTCGGAACCATATCACATCCCGGATCTGGTTCCGAAGGATGAATTGAGACGGTATCTTGTAAATACGTAATTATCTTGAATATATCAACCATTTCTTTCTTTTCCGCTCGCCTGGAAGGGACAAAAGAAACATCTTGTTTTTTCTTCAACAATTTATGATCTCTAGTGGACCTCTCAGTAGGATTCGAACCCAGATGAAGTTCTGACCATCTGTCAGAGAAAAAAGAACGAATTGATCTTGTAGGATTCCCAAGAAATTCTTCGATTTCTTCCGGAAGCAGATGATTCTTCATCCGCTTCTCAGGTTCCGTGAATAGCCAGGACATGGAGGAAGATCCAAAAAGGCATTTCGGGAATCGATCTGATTCTATCTCTGTTCGTTCCGTTTGAAGAAAGGAAGGATCCCAAAGAATCGATCTCTCTTTTAGTTGCTGAATCTCTGTTTGATCGATCAATGTGTGATATTCTGAATTCTCATTTCTAACGGAATCGAAATGATCTCTGGATTGATCAGAAGAAGATCCTTTCCATTGGCTAGAATCCGTTACTTGAACGAAAATAGATCTTGTGGAATCATATTGAATATTTGACAATACATTCCGTACCTTGCTAAAAAACCGATCCTTGTTTACCAACCACACATTGTCTAACCAAATCCAATTCTCTCTCGAGACGTTCCTCAAAAAATCCGATTCGTGCTGATTCTTCCCCCAACTAACGAAGAGATCTTGGCGGAATTGCCACATATGAAATTGAGCACAATTTTGCAAAGAAATACCCCACTTGTTTCTCGAGAAGAGATGGGAAACATGCTCAATATCATTGGATTGCATAGTTGCCCCAGCTCCTTGTTGTTTGAAGAAACTCTCCCCCTGAATTGGTCTTTTTTCACGAAAAGCAGACATGAGATAACAAATCAAGTCTTTCCCTAAGATTTCGAATAGCTGTCCCGAATTCAAGTTGATTATGTTTCGTTTCTTCCTCGGAGAAAGACGATCAAACAATTCCCAATCATGGTCCTTGCGGATCGGATCATCCGTATAGGATAAAAAAAGAAACTCCAGATATTTGCTATCTTTCTCTTTGAATGAGATCTCAATTCCAGCTACGGTTTCATTAGATATCTGACAACTAGAATCCCTCTTTTTTCCGATCCGGTTCCTCCACCACCGCGAACCCCGGTTAGATTCAGGCATGATACGCTTTTTCTTTCTTGGGAGAACCCAAGTACTCTCTTGCGGATCCATGAAACAACTCTCAGAAATCTTTTTCCTTTTTGGAAGATACAGGAGCGAAACAATCAACCTATTTCTATTGGAAGACCAAAAAGATTCTTCCAATGTCTCCTTTCTGGGTCCAATGGAATTCATAGGTATAGGAAGAAGCCCCATCAAATAGAGATTTTTTCTTTCAACCATCTTTCGATTGTTAATACGAGATATAAGGACCACTACTACAAGCAGTACTACACCTTTGATCGTGAAATATCGATTGCTTGTTGCACCCTGTGAATCACGTGAAAGTAGGATACTCCAAATTCGGGGGTCAAAGAGTTTCATAAAACGTTCTTGGTGGAAAAAAATGTGAGTGAAAGATCCCACTGAATCGAATTTGATCCATGAATCTAAGAAATAGTGAGAATTCTT